TGAATCCTCCCTAGATACATCTATTCAATTGAATTCTTGCTCTATTCCGAATCTAAGGATCGTGCTGAAGATTCAAAACCAATTGACTTTTCATCTTTCTTTTTATTTAATAAAAATTAAATAAAAAGAAAGATGAAATCATTCCACTGGATTTAAAATTGAAAACTTATTCTTTGGTAAATCAATTGCGAAATGCTTTTGTAGAATGCCCAATATCCGTTTTACATCTTCTATGCGAAAATGTTCAATTTTCATAAGATCTTCTTGACTCTTATTCAAAAGGTCTAATAATGTATGTATATTGGACCTTTTGAGGCAATTATAGGTCTTGGAAGGCAATTCTGATTGGTCAATAAAAATACATTTCAATTCTATTTCTTTTTTGTTTTTCCTTAGTTTAGCCAATCTATCATGAAAGGGAAAAAAAGGTAAAGTAACCCTGTTTTGATTGTCCTCTAAATGGATGTCCTGTTCTTCCGCATGTAGAAAAGGAATAAATAAATCAATCAAATTACGGGAGGCTTCGTGAAGTGCTTCTTTAGGAGTTAAACTTCCATTCGTCCATATTTCGAGAAAAAGTATCTCTTGTTTTTCGTTCCCATTCCCATAAGAATGAATACTATGATTCGCATTTCGAACAGGCATAAATACAGCATCTATAGGATAACTTCCATTTTGAGTGTTATTTGGTGTTTTCATACGATATCCACGATTCCTCTCGATTTGTAATCCAATACACAAATCAATTGGTTCTGTCAGGCTAGCTATCTGTTGGGTAGTATCAACGATTTCCACAGAAGACGGTGAGATGATGTCTTGCGCAGTTACGTATCCAGGACCCCTGACGCAAATATATGCGTCGCGAGTTCCATACAGATTACTTCTCAATACAATTTCTTTCAAATTCATTAAAATTTCATGTACTGATTCTTCAATACCTACTATGGTAGAATATTCATGTGGTATTTTTTCAGATTTTGCACGTGTGATACATGTTCCTTCTATTTCGCCAAGTAAAGCCCGTCGCATCGCGATGCCTATCGTATCGGCTTGACCCTTCATAAGCGGAGATAGAATAAAACGGCCATAATAAAGACGCTTATTGTCTGCTCTTGATTCAACACACTTCCACTGTAGTGTACGAGTAGATACTGCTACTGCCTCTCGAAGCATAGTAATATTATTTGATCAGATCATTGAATCATTTATTTCTCTTGAAATCTGTTCACTTCTTATTTCTACACACGTCTTTTTTTAGGAGGTCTACATCCATTATGTGGCATAGGGGTTATGTCTCGTACGAAACTTAATACTATACCACTTCTACGAATGGCTCGTAATGCTGCATCTCTTCCGAGACCAGGACCTTTTATCCTGACTTCTGCTCGTTGCATACCCTGATCCACTACTGTACGAATAGCATTTCCTGCTGCCGTTTGAGCAGCAAATGGCGTCCCTCTTCTTGTGCCCCTGAATCCACAAGTACCGGCGGAGGACCACGAAACCACCCGACCCCGTACATCTGTAACCGTCACAATAGTATTGTTGAAACTTGCTTGAACATGAATAACTCCCTTTGGTATTCTACGTCCATTCTTACGTGAACCAATATGTCCATTCCTACGTGAACCAATTCTTGATATGAGTTTTGCCATATTTTATCATCTCATAAATATGAGTCAGGGATATACGGATATATCCATTTCATGTCAAAACAGATCCTTTATTTGTACATTGGGTCCTTTAGAGAATCCCTTTTTAGAAAGATTATCCTTGTCTCTGTTTATGCCTCGGGTTGGAACAAATTACTATAATTCGTCCCCGCCTACGGATCAGTCGACATTTTTCACAAATTTTACGAACGGAGGCCCTTATTTTCATATTTGTCATTCCTTATCTTAATTCCGAATCTACTCCTTGGAAGAAAATAAGTCTCTTGAGATTTTGAACCTCGAATTGTATCCCCACGAAAGAAATGTTGAAAAAAAAAGCCACCTAATCGTTCGAATCTTTGTTGCGGAGTCTATAAATTATACGGCCCCTGGTTGAATCATAACGACTTACTTCAATTTTTACTCTATCCCCCGGTAGTATCCGTATAAAACTGCGTCGGATCTTTCCTGAAACATAACCTAGAATCAGATCTTCATTATCTAAACGAACCCGGAACATACCATTTGGAAGTGATTCAGTAATTAAACCTTCATGAATCCATTTTTGTTCTTTCATTCCAGGTAACCCCCTTGAAATATCAACTAATGGAGGAGGCGTGATATTAGACAACCCGTCCTTCCTCTTTTTTTTTTTCACAAAACAAAAAATAGGAAGTTACGGATGCAATTCAGATACCAAAAAGATCACCATATATAACACAAAATTTCTCCCCCGATTCCTTCTAGTCGAGCTTCTCGGTCTGTCATTATACCTCGAGAAGTAGAAAGAATTACAATCCCCATTCCCCCTAAAATCCTAGGAATTCGTTGATAGTTGGAATAGATTCGTAGACCGGGTCGGCTGATACGTTTTAAAATAGTTCTATATGGTCCTTTCCTATTCCTTCTATGTCGCAGAGTTGAAACCAAGAAATTTTTGTTGCTTTCTCGATGTTTTCTCACGTTTTCGATAAAGCCCTCTCGTAGAAGTATTTTAACAATGGTTTCGGTGATATTAGTAGATGCTATTCGAACCGTTCCTTTTTTTTCCATGTCAGCATTTCGTATAGAAGTTATTATGTCGGCAATAGTGTCCCTACCCATGACGAACTATAATTATTGGTGCCTCCGAATTTTGATATAATCAACATGCTCCATTTTTTTTTATGAATTATTTTATTAAAGGTATATGCGTGAGACACAATCCACTAATTACTTGAATCTATTTCATTTCAGATACCGTACTATAATCATGATCTCATCTATTAGTATTTATAATACCTCAGGAGCTAATGATACTATTTTAGTAAAATTCAACTGTCTCAATTCCCGAGCGATCGCACCAAAAACTCGAGTTCCTTTTGGATTTCCTTCTTGATCAATGACAACTGCTGCATTGTCATCATATTGTATTATCATACCGTTTTCACGTTTGAGTTCTTTACATGTACGTACAATTACAGCTCTGATCACTTCTGATCTTTGTAGAGGCATATTGGGCACTGCTTCTTTGATTACAGCAACAATAACGTCACCAATATGAGCATATCGTCGATTACTAGCTCCTATGATTCGAATACACATTAATTCTCTAGCCCCGCTGTTGTCTGCTACATTTAAATGGGTCTGAGGTTGAATCATATCATTTTTTTTTATCTTTTCTTTCAATGCAAGGGGCGAAGAAAAAAAAACAAGAAATATTGTTTGTCGAAAAATAAATAAACCTGCGTTTGTTTTTTTTATTACAAAGACCCCTTTCCTTTGGTTCCACATCCCTATCCCGCAATAACGAATTGAGTTCGTATAGGCATTTTGGACGCAGCTATTGAAATAGCTTCTCTGGCTACATTTTCGGATACTCCACCCATTTCATAAAGTATTCGACTCGGTTTAACGACAGCTACCCAATATTCGGGAGATCCCTTCCCCGAACCCATACGTGTTTCCGTAGGTCTTACTGTAACAGGTTTGTCTGGAAATATACGTACCCAGATTTTTCCCCCACGACGCGCATATCGTGTCATTGCTCGTCGCCCTGCTTCTATTTGTCTAGATGTGATCCAAGCGGGTTCAAGTGCCTGAAGAGCGTATCTACCGAAACAAATACGATTTCCTCGATAAGATATTCCCTTCATTCTTCCTCTATGTTGTTTACGGAATCTGGTTCTTTTGGGGTTATAGTCGATGGTTGTTTCTCAATGCCATCTCTACTTCAGAACCGGACATGAGACTTTCTTCTCATCCAGCTCCTCGCGAATGAAACGATTCAATAATATTAAAGATATTCATGTATTTAATGAATAATACTCCGAATCATGGGAGTTTTTGAGATCTAATCCGTCGCGTAGGAATTGTATACCTTGTTTGTATATACAACTAGACGTAGATTTATATTATTATATATAATATTATAACGTCTTTTAGACTGATAGAATGCATTTTCTTTTTTACTTTTGTTGAATCGCCCAAAACTAAGCAATCCACTAAGGCTTTCGCGGGCGAATATTTACTCTTTCAATATCTGTTTCATTCGTAGGGGCATTCCATAACCTCTTAGAATAAATGAATTGGTTCGTTCCGCCATCCCACCCAATGAATCATTAGGATTCGTTTTCAATAGAATCTTCTGCAGTCACAGGTTTCGTCGTTCCCATCGCTTCTCGATTAATGGTTAGGTCTGAACTCTGCAATGGAGCTCTTAATTAAATTTGTTCCTGAGTCAATCTCCTCAGTCTTTATTGACTCGATGCTCTTTAATTTCATTATCTTTAATTTCATTATTTAATTATAATAAATATATAAGAAATATTATAATTATTTATATTTATTATTCTTTTTTGTTTTTATGAATAGGATTCATCTAATTAGAATTATAAATTATTAATTAGAATTATAAATTATGGACGAATCCGTATTGATGCTTTATTACACTGCTTATAAGATGATTCATAGACCATACATATTGGAATCCTATATCATTGATATTCTCTTTCTCTCTTTCTTTCACCCTTCCATTTATCCACATCCCTTTATTTTCATTTCACAACCTATAATATAATCAGATTGATTTTTCTTTGATGAAAAAAAAAATATTTCAGTTGTTACAACTATATGATCGATATATCATATAGTGACTGGTTCCTTGGATCCAGATAATACGAAGCAATGAGCTGGTTATTAGTTGTATAGTTATTAGTTTATACTATGGGCTGGTCCGCTGTTTTTTTCATCCTAACCCTAAATTAAATAAAAAACCAACGAGTCACACACTAAGCATAGCAATTATACCAAAGAAAAGCTCAATCGAATTGTTATTGAACCCTATAGAATTAAGAAGTCTAAATAACT